AATAAGATGCCTGAAGTTTAAAGGGCTATTTTGATAGAATAGATAATGTATTTTATACTCTTGTTATATATAAATGGAATTTAACCATAGCTGCAAAGATCAAAACTTTAAGTGCAACATACACTATATATATAACATAAATAGATAAATTTACCTAAAGTAAGGTAAGCTAAATATTAAGCTAATAGGTTCATACCCTATATATAGAAGTAATAATCTTCTCCTTCCTACATTCATAAAACCAAAACAGTATTCTTCGTCATTACAATTTTAGGGTCATTAATCACTATATTCTCTAATAGCTGAATCAGAATATGAATAGGATTAGAAATTAATATAATAGCATTTATCCCTCTAATTAAAAAGAAAGCAAACAGGGCTACAGCAGAAGCCGCAATAATATACTTCTTAGTACAAAGAGTTAGAAGATCAATTCTAATATTCTCCATCATTATAAGATTCCTTTGAGAGAATAATGAAGTAATAATAACAATTACCTTTATATCCCTACTAGTAAAACTAGGAGCTGCACCATTTCACATATGAGTACCCGAAATCATATCTAAGATAGACTGAAACAGATGCATTTTATTAATAACTTGACAAAAGATTGCCCCGCTATCAATAATTATAAACATTAAACCCCAAGAAAACGTATTAATAATAACCGTAATACTATCAACAGCGATTGGAGCAATTGGAGGAATTAATCAAACATCGCTACGTAAAATTATAGCATATTCATCAATCAACCACCTAGCATGAATAATAATCACAATAAAAACCCTAAATAATTGAATTATATATTTAGTCATATATAGAGTCATAACTGCAACTATTTGTATAACATTTAAAAAGTACAATATGATATTCATCAATCAGATCAACTCAATAAACTTATCCCTAGTAGAAAAAATTACATATATAACATCAATAATAAGTCTAGGAGGGTTACCCCCATTTATCGGGTTCCTGCCTAAATGAATAATTATCCAAGCCATAATAAAAACCGAAATAGTAGTAATTATAACAATTATAGTAATATTTAGACTTATTACCCTATTTTATTACATACGAACGATATCTTTCATAAGAATGTCACAAGCATCCCTAAATAAATGATTAGTAGTAAAATCTAAATCACCATTAATTTTATGAAATATTTTGCTTAACTTAAGATTACCAATATCAATAATAATTAACTTTACCTAAAGTAAATTGGTGTCATAAACATATTTGTAGCGAAAGCTTTAAGTTATATTAAACTATTAACCTTCAAAGTTAAAAAAGTATAGATTAAATACAAGCTTTAGGGGAACATGCCCAACTTCAGAATTGCAGTCTAAAATCATAAATTTGACTATAAAGCTGATTAATGATAAAGGGTTATTTAACCATAAATAAATTTACAATTTATTACCTAATAATCTTCAGCCACTTTATCTATTGAACAAATGACTATATTCAACCAACCATAAGGATATCGGAACACTATACTTTATATTTGGTATGTGAGCAGGTATAGTAGGAACAGCAATAAGATGAATCATTCGTATTGAGCTAGGACAACCTGGAAGATTCATCGGAGACGACCAAATCTATAATGTAATCGTTACTGCACATGCATTCGTAATAATTTTCTTTATAGTAATACCAATTATGATTGGAGGATTCGGAAACTGACTAGTACCTTTAATAATTGGAGCCCCAGATATAGCATTCCCTCGAATAAATAATATAAGATTTTGACTATTACCTCCCTCCCTAACATTATTAATAAGTAGTTCCATTGTAGAGATAGGAGCAGGAACTGGATGGACAGTATATCCACCGCTATCAAGCAATTTATCTCACAGAGGAGCATCAGTAGACCTAGCAATCTTCTCACTTCACTTAGCAGGAGTCTCATCAATTTTAGGGGCTGTAAATTTCATCTCAACAATCATTAACATACGACCAACTGGTATGTCCCCTGAACGAATTCCCCTATTTGTATGATCAGTAGGAATCACTGCCCTACTATTACTTCTATCATTACCCGTACTAGCAGGAGCTATCACTATACTACTAACTGACCGTAACTTTAACACGACATTCTTCGACCCATCTGGGGGAGGAGATCCTATTTTATATCAACATCTATTCTGATTCTTCGGCCACCCTGAAGTTTACATTTTAATTTTACCAGGATTTGGCTTAATTTCACATATCATTAGACAAGAAAGAGGTAAAACAGAAGCATTCGGATCATTGGGGATAATCTACGCAATGATAACTATTGGACTATTAGGGTTTATTGTATGAGCTCACCACATATTTACCGTAGGAATAGACGTAGATACTCGAGCATACTTCACAGCAGCTACCATGATTATCGCTGTACCTACAGGTATTAAAATCTTCAGATGATTAGCTACTTTACACGGGATGAAAATAAACTATTCACCATCTATTATATGAGCACTTGGATTTGTGGCCCTATTCACAATCGGAGGACTAACAGGAGTAATTCTAGCTAATTCATCAATTGACATTATACTACACGACACATACTATGTAGTAGCCCATTTCCATTACGTATTATCCATAGGAGCAGTATTCGCTATTATAGGAAGATTCATCCAATGATATCCCTTATTTACAGGACTTAGTTTAAACCCTAAATGATTAAAGATTCAATTTTTAACTATATTTTTAGGAGTAAATATTACCTTTTTCCCACAACACTTCCTAGGACTTAGAGGAATACCTCGACGGTATTCAGACTATCCAGATAGATACACAGGATGAAACACAATCTCATCAATTGGATCCACCATATCAGTAATCAGAATTATTATATTCCTGATAATCATCTGAGAAAGAATAGCATCTACACGTAGAGTAGTATTCACAGAAAACTTAACATCAAGAATCGAGTGGATACAAAAAACACCTCCAGCTGAACATTCATATAATGAAATACCCATACTAAATTCATAATCTAATATGGCAGACTAGTGCAATGAATTTAAGCTTCATAAATAAAGATATATATCTTTTATTAGAAATATCAACATGAGGTAACTATTTATTACAAGACGCCAATTCACCATTAATGGAACAACTAAGATTCTTCCATGATAACACAATGATAATTCTTACTATAATTACAGTTATAGTAATTTACATTATAAGAACAATAACTAAGAACAAGCTAATTAATCGATATTTAATAGAAGGACAAACCATTGAATTAATCTGAACTATGTTACCAGCAATTACATTAATCTTCATCGCACTACCATCACTTCGGCTACTATATATAATTGATGAAATTAACAACCCAATCATAACATTAAAAATTATTGGGCATCAATGGTATTGAAGATATGAATATTCTGACTTCAACAACATTGAATTTGACTCCTACATAAAACCTTCCAATGAAATCAACAAAACTGAATTCCGCCTATTAGATGTAGATAACCGAACCGTGCTACCAACAAATTCCCAAATTCGGGTACTAGTAACAGCAGCAGATGTATTGCACTCATGAGCAGTACCAGCCTTAGGAATCAAAATTGACGCAGTACCGGGACGCCTAAATCAAGGGTCAATCAATATTAATCGCCCTGGGTTAATATTTGGTCAATGTTCAGAGATCTGTGGGGCTAATCACTCATTTATACCAATCGTAATCGAAAGAATCATAATCAAAAACTTCATTAAATGAATAAATTCTTTATCATTAAGTGGCTGAAAACTTTAAGCATTGGTCTCTTAAACCAAACAATAGTAATTTAAACCTACTCTTAATGGAAGGACTTAGTTTAAATAAAACATTAACTTGTCAAGTTAAAAATATCAAATAGATAATTCTTATATACCCCAAATAGCACCACTATGATGAGAATATCTATTCTTAAGATTTTCAACATTAATAATAATTATAATAATTATTATTTATCATAACCCTAATGTCCAACCAGCTAAAAATACTAAAATAAGTAAAAAAATAATAAATCAAATAAACTGACCATGATAACTAATCTATTTAGTACATTTGACCCGGCAACAAGAATAAATGTATCAATAAATTGAATAAGATCTTTAACTAGACTCTTATTAATCCCCTTAACATTCTGAGCCCTACCTAACCGTATTAGTTTTATTGGTAGAACAGTTAACAAAACACTCCATGAAGAATTCAAAATATTAATAGGGCCGGCCTCAACAGGTATAACTCTAGTAATAATTACCATATTTAATTACATCTTCATTAATAACATTATGGGGTTGTTACCCTATATCTTTACCAGATCAAGTCACCTAGCATTCTCAATAACGCTAGCCCTACCCCTATGATTAAGAACCATACTATATGGATGAACTAATAAAACTAACAGAATATTTAGTCATTTAGTACCTTCGGGTACTCCTGCAGCACTTATACCATTTATAGTAATTATCGAAACAGTAAGTAATTTAATCCGACCTGGGAGACTAGCAGTTCGACTAACAGCGAACATAATTGCAGGACATTTACTAATAAGACTATTAGGTAATAACACAATTTCAGTAAGAAACATCATCCTACCCCTAATTATAATCATTCAGATAGTATTAATAATATTCGAAACCGCAGTAGCAATCATTCAGGCATATGTATTTTCAGTATTGAGAACACTATACACTAGAGAAGTAATTTATGAAAACACACAGAAACCACCCGTTTCACTTAGTAGATTACAGACCATGGCCACTAACAGGAGCAATTGGAGCAATAGCGTCCACATCAGGAATAGTGTTATGATTCCATAAAAATGAAATATATTTACTATGAATAGGAACGGCCATTTTATTATTAACAATATACCAATGATGACGAGATATCGTACGAGAATCTACATTCCAAGGTAAACATACTATCAAAGTAATTAATGGGCTAAAGATAGGAATGATTTTATTCATTATCTCTGAAGTATTCTTTTTTATTTCATTTTTCTGGGGCTTCTTCCACAGAAGATTATCCCCCACAGTAGAATTAGGTATGACATGACCCCCTAAGGGTATTAAAACTTTTAATCCTATAGAAATCCCATTGATAAACACCATAATTCTTTTATGCTCTGGTATTACTGTAACATGAGCACACCACAGCATAATGGAAAGAAAGTTCAGACAAGTAAAAATTAGTCTAATTATAACAGTAATCTTAGGAGTGTACTTTACAGCCCTCCAAGCATTTGAATATTTAGAGTCAAGATTCTGCATCAGAGATTCTATTTATGGGGCTAGATTCTTCATAGCAACAGGATTCCACGGGATTCACGTAATTATTGGAACAACATTTCTACTAGTATGCTTAATGCGCCACTTAAAATTCCACTTTACTAGAGCCCACCATGTGGGGTTTGAAGCAGCAGCATGGTACTGACACTTTGTAGATGTAGTATGGCTATTCCTTTATATTTCAATTTACTGATGAGGAAGATATCTTTTTAGTATAAAAAATATATTTGACTTCCAATCAAAAGATCTTTTAACTAAGAAAAGATAATAATAATAATTACAATATCACTTATAATAGCCAGATTCATTATATTCATAATAACCATAATGTACAAAGTCGTATCAATAAAAACCATTATTGACCGAGAAAAAATATCCCCCTTTGAATGCGGGTTTGACCCCATAAAATCAGCACGCATCCCCTTTTCAATTCAATTCTTCTTATTAGCCGTCCTATTTTTAATTTTTGACATTGAAATTGCAATTGTATTGCCAATTATTATTACTATAAAATGGGCAATAACTAGCAAATGAATTATCACTATTACAGGAATTATTATTTTACTAACATTAGGATTATATCATGAATGAAAAAACGGTATATTAGAATGAGCAGAATAAATGGGGTTGTAGTTAAATTAACATTTAATTTGCAATTAAAAGATGCCCTAATATAATGGCCCTCCTCACAGATAATGAAGTAATAATACATTTAGTTTCGACCTAAAAATTAGGGCACAATTGCCCCTTATCTAATATTAATTGAAGCCAAAAACAGAGGCCCCCATTGTTAATGGGAACATTGATTAATTTTAATCCAATTAAAAGGGATTGAAGATCTAAAAGAAGCTGCTAACTATCTTTTAAAGTGGTTAAACTCCATTTATCCCTTAACCAAATTATTAATTAATTTGTATAGTTTAAAAATCATTAAAACACTTCATTTTCAATGAAGAGATAGGGCATCCTTACAAATATCTAAGGAGTATAAACTCATAATGATAGCTTCAATATCAAGCTTTAAATTAAGCTACTTTAGATAAAGGATAAAGATAAGAAAAAGAAACCAAAATAAAAAACCTAAAAGATAAATTTTTAAATTATTGATCTGAAAGGCTATTAAATAAGAACTTAAATAAGACAAATAAGAGTAATGAGACTTAGAAAATATAAATTCACACCACCCTCCATCCATTAAAGTATAATAATTATAAGAGCCCTTTAAAGTAGGAGAACTTAAATAAGAAAGGAAAGAAGGTATAAACCACATAGAACCATAGAAACTAATCAATAACCCTAAAGAAAGCCCAATCTTTAAATCAGATAACCCCATCACAGATACGTGGTACCCTAAAAAACCTCCCGAAGCAACTAGTAATAAGGGTAATAATTTGCACTCCAAAGGGAAGGATAAAAAATATAAGTTAGGTAAAATTAATCATCTAAATAATCTACCAAAAACAACAGATAAAAGAGTCAAAAAAATAAGTGAAAATATCATACTAAAATCCTCATGGTAGCACTGACAAGAAAAAACACCTCTATAAGGACCAAAACAGTAATAAAATAATCGTATTCTATAACAAGCAGTCAACCCTGCAGAGATAAAAAAAATAATATAAATAAATAAATTTAAACCCCCCATAGTTATATATTCCAGAATAAGATCCTTACTATAAAACCCAGATATAAAAGGCAACCCACACAATGAAAAATTAGAGATAAAAAAGCAGGAGCAGGTATAAGGCATTGAATAAGATAACCCCCCCATGTGACGAATATCTTGAGAGTCTCTTATACCATGAATAATTAAACCAGCACATAAAAATAAAAGGGCCTTAAAAAAAGCATGTGACAAAAGATGAAAAAAAGCCACATCAGGATAACCTATAAACAAAATTCTTATCATAAACCCCAACTGACTTAAAGTTGACAGGGCAATTACCTTTTTAAGGTCAAATTCAAAATTAGCTCCAAGTCCAGCTATAAACATTGTCAAACAAGAAACCCAAAGAACTCATGAAAAATTAAAATTCGACAAAAGATAATAAAAACGAACAAGTAAATACACTCCCGCAGTCACTAAAGTAGAAGAATGGACAAGAGCCGAAACAGGAGTAGGAGCAGCCATAGCTGCAGGTAGTCAAGAAGAAAAAGGAATCTGGGCTCTTTTAGTAAAAGCGGCTAAAATAATCAAACAAGAAACTCAGTATATGTAATTATCTAAGTAGTAAAAAGAAAAATAATAATTAAATCCACCAGAATTTAGCAATCAAGCAATAGAAATAAGAATAGCCACATCCCCGACACGATTAACTAAAACTGTCAATATGCCTGCATTATAAGACTTCATATTCTGGAAATAAATCACCAAACAATAAGAGACTAAACCCAAACCATCCCAACCAAGAAGAATTCTTACCAAATTAGGTCTAACAACCAAAAATATTATGGACATAACAAACAATAAAACCAGTATCAAAAATCGCAATTTAAAAATATCAGAGGACATATAGGAACCTCTATAAAATACAACCATAGAAGAAATATATAAAACACAGCCTATGAAAAACAAAGTTATTCAATCAAATAAAAATGTTATATATAAAGAAACAGAATTTAATGAATAAACCTCCCAGTCCATAAAAACAGAATAATCATTTAAAATAAAATAAAGGCCCAAAATGAACATAAAAGAACCAAAAAGAAATAATAAAATACTCCAAAAAATATAATAACATAAAAACAAGGGCCTAAAGTAACAAATTTACTCCTATAATACCACAAATTATTATTCTAAATAAACTATTCAAACCCAACTAAATGAACAATGAGAATCTAGAAAAGCTTAAAACTAAAAAGTTCAAAGGAATTCAATGAAGAAGAATCAAAACATATTCACGTAAAACCCCGGGCATTAAAAAAGTATAACCTCTATATAAAGAACCATGATTAACCAAGGCATATATATATAATCTATAACAGCAAGCAAAAAAGGAACTTAGCATAATCAAAACAAAGAGCACATTTGCCCAACCCATTAATCTGTTAATAATAAAAACCTCCCCTAAAAGATTTAAGGAGGGGGGAGCAGCTATATTATTACTACAAAGCAAAAACCAAAAAAATGACATCCCAGGCAAGCAACTTAATATACCCTTATTAATAAATAAACTACGACTTGAGGTACGCTCATATAAAATATTTGCCAAACAAAATAAGGCCGAAGAACAAAAAGCATGACCCATAATTAAAATAAAAGAACCAACAAAACCAAAACTGTTACAAGACATAATACCACAAATAACTAAACCCATATGAGCAACAGAAGAATAAGCGATTAAAGACTTAATATCCACCTGATATAAACATAAAACACCAACCATAAAAGACGAAAACAACCCAATATTTAAGAATAAATAAGAATAACCTCTAATATATTCATAACCAAAATAAAAAACTCGATATAACCCATACCCCCCCAACTTCAACAAAACCGCAGCCAAAATTATTGACCCTGAAACTGGGGCCTCCACATGAGCCTTGGGCAATCAAAAATGAACAAACAGTATAGGTGCCCTCACTAAAAAAGCAAAAATTAGTACTAAACAGAGATAGAAATTTAATGAAGGGGATAAATAAAGATAAGAAAAAGTAAAAGAAAAATGGGAAAGATAAAACAGCCCTAACAATAAAGGTAAAGAAGCAAATAAAGTATAAAAAAGCAAGTAATAGCCAGCATGCAAACGCTCTGGCTGATAGCCTCAACCAAAGATAAGAAAAAGAGTAGGGATAATAGACATTTCAAAAAAAAGATAAAATAAAAATAAATTATCCAATCTAAAAGTCAAAATAAGTATTATAAACAAGAATAAAAGGACAAAAAGAAATTCACAAATATTGTTATTAGAAGAATAAACCCTATAACTTGCTAAAACCATTAAAAAAATAATTCAACCAGTCAAACCAATTAATCTATAAGAAATTAAATCAACCCCAAATAAACCTCTACAACAAGAAATATAAGTAAAACAATTAATAGAGTATAAAAAAATAAAAGTAAACAATATAATTGATAACATAAATAGATAAAAATTATTCAATAAAGGGGCCAAAAAAACTAATCACAGAATGAACTTTATCATGATAATATAGAAACTCTAGAAACGTAATCATTACCCGAAGTTCGAACAAAGTTTACTAAAATAGACAAACCCAAAGCACCTTCACAAACAGAAAAAACTAGAAAAATTATAGAATAATATAACTCATACCCTGAAAAAGTTAAAAATATATATAAAATAAAATAAACTGATAAAACTATAAACTCCAGTCTCAAAAGAGCCAAAAGAATATGCTTACGATTTAAACAAAAAACCAAAACACCAGAAAATATAAAAACCATAGATAAATTCATAATTCTCAAAATAAGTTTTAATAGTTTAAGAAAAATCATGATCTTGTAAATCATAGATAGGCAAAGACCTTTAAAACTTCAGTAAAAAGCCATGGCTCTTCTTTAATCTCCAAAATTAATATTTTATATAAACTATTTACTGCTTGATACAAATAATGCTATCAATAATAACGGCCCTATCAGTAATTATAATATTCATAAAGCATCCCTTAAGAATAGGAATAATTTTAATCGCACAAACCCTAGTAATTGCAATTACTACAGGGATAATAGTTAAAACATTCTTCTTCTCATACATCGTTACAATTATCATAATAAGAGGGGCCCTAGTTCTCTTCATCTACATGGCCAGAGTTGCATCAAACGAAAAATTTAACCCATCAATCAAAATCGCAATAATATTTATAATAACTATTGCAACAACATGAATAATAAAAACATCAGAAATTCACCACAACATACAAAGACAGGAAATCAAAATAGTAGTTAAAATATTCAATATAACTAATGCATTCATAACTATAATAATAATTCTTTACCTATTATTTACTATAATTACTGCATCAAGAATTGCTAACATCAAAGAAGGCCCGCTCCGAATAAAAACCTATGAAAATACCCGTACGTAAAAGTCACCCATTAATCAAAATTATAAATAGATCTTTCATTGACTTACCAACCCCGTCTAACATCAGTGTCTGATGAAACTTTGGATCACTTCTAGGATTATGCTTAATAATCCAACTAATCAGAGGACTATTCCTAGCAATACATTATACAGCAAATATCGAAATAGCATTCAACAGAGTAATCCATATTTGTCGGGACGTTAATAATGGTTGACTAATCCGCCACACCCACGCCAATGGAGCATCATTATTTTTTATATGTTTATACCTACATGTAGGCCGTGGTTTATATTATGGATCATATAAATTACATATAACATGAATAGTAGGTGTAATTCTTCTCCTATTAATTATAGGAACAGCATTTCTAGGTTATGTACTTCCCTGAGGACAAATATCGTTATGGGGGGCAACAGTAATTACTAACCTCCTTTCATCAATTCCTTACTTAGGAAATACATTAGTAAAATGATTATGGGGGGGATTCTCAGTAGACAACGCCACCCTAACACGATTTTTCACCCTACACTTCATGCTACCATTCGTAATCGCAGCTATAGTTATAATCCATTTACTGTTCTTACACCAAACAGGAAGAAATAACCCAATAGGGTTAAACAGTAACTATGACAAAAGACCATTCCACCCATACTTCTCAATTAAGGATATTATAGGCGTAATAATTACATTAACAGCATTTTCAATATTAATTTTAATAGAACCACGGATACTAGGAGACCCTGAAAATTTTATTCCTGCTAACCCCCTAGTAACACCTGTACACATTCAACCCGAATGATACTTCCTATTCGCATATGCAATCCTACGATCAATCCCAAACAAATTAGGGGGAGTAGTTGCAATAATTACATCAATTCTAATTATTACCCTACCAACAATCACTAACAAAAGAAAATTCCAAGGAACAGAATTTTACCCCCTTAACAAAATAATATTCTGAAGATTCGTAACAATAATAATCTTACTAACATGAATCGGAGCGCGACCCGCAGAAGGCATCTTCATTATCACAGGACAAGTTTTAACAGTCTTATACTTCAGATACTTCCTCCTATCCCCCGCTACAATAAAAATTTGAGATAAAATTATTTAATCAATAATAGTCAATAAGTTTAGGGCAAACCTTATACCTTGAAAGTATAATATGAAAGTTGGAATCTTTCATTGACTTCCACTTAAATCAATGAATTTAGTCATTAATAAAAAGGATTAATAAACCAAAAAATAACAAAAAATAATTCAACGACAAAGGTAAAAATAGCTTTCAAGTTAAATATATCAACTTATCATAACGAAACCGAGGCAAAACACCTCGGACTCAAATAAATCAAAAGATAATTATTACAACCCTTACATAAAATATAATAGACCAAATATCACAGCCTATAAATATAACTACAGTTAGTATTCTTATAAAAATAATATTCATGTACTCAGATAAAAAAATAAAAGCAAATAAACCTCCTCTATATTCAACATTAAACCCTCTAACCAATTCTCTCTCCCCCTCAGCAAAATCAAAGGGGGGGCGATTAGTTTCAGCTAAACAAGATGATAGTCAACAAAAAAATATAGGGAGAGAGAATAGCATAAATCAAACATATTTTTGATAAAACATAAAATCCAATAAATTAAACCCAAAAACAAAAATGATAAATGTCAACATAATAAAAGATATTCTAATCTCATAAGAAATAGTTTGGGCAACAGAACGTAACCCTCCTAGCAGAGCATAATTAGAGTTAGAAGATCAACCACATATTATAACGCCATAAACCCCTATACCTGTACAGCACATAAAAAATAGAATGCCAAAATTAAAGCTATAAACATTAATTATCATAGGGTATAAAGATCAGATAATAAAAGATAATAAAAGTATAAAGATGGGTGATAAATGATAAATTAATATGTTAGATTTATACAAATAAGCCTGCTCCTTAAAAAATAATTTCAACCCATCAGAAAATGGCTGTAAAAGACCTATGAAACCAACCTTATTAGGGCCCTTACGTAACTGAATATAGCCTAAAACCTTACGCTCAAGTAAAGTAACAAAAGCTACAGAAACAAGAATAAAAATTAAAATAACCAAATAAGAAATAATAAACACTACTACATGTAATAAAAATTACATAAATAAATTCTAAATTTAACGCACTAATCTGCCAAAGTAGTAATTAATATAAATCATAATTTTACAGTAATAACTGTTATATTTGGTCCTTTCGTACTAAAACATAAATAGATAAATTAAAGATAGAAACCGACCTGGCTCACGCCGGTCTGAACTCAGATCATGTAAAAAATTAAAGGTCGAACAGACCTAGTAATTAAGCTGCTGCACTTAACACTTATTTTAATCCAACATCGAGGTCGCAAACTTCTTCATCAATATGAACTCTCCAAAGAAATTACGCTGTTATCCCTAAGGTAAATTAATCTTTTAATCCATAAAAAAGGATCAGTTGTATATAAATAAATAAAAAGTAATAACAAAGAGTTATAACAATCTTCATGTCACCCCAACAAAACTCTAGTAATGATAAAAATTCCAAAAAGAATAAAAATAAACACCAAAAATAGAGTAAATTTCTATAGGGTCTTCTCGTCCCATAAAAATATTTGAGCTTTTTAACCCAAAAATTAAATTCATTAATATTAAGTAAAGAAAGTCGAATCCTTATCAAACCATTCATACAAGCCCCCAATTAAGAGACAAATGATTATGCTACCTTTGCACAGTCAAAATACTGCGGCTATTTAAAATAATAATCATTGAGCAGGCCAGACCTAAAATAAATAAACAATAGGACATGTTTTTGATAAACAGGTAAGAATCATATTTGCCGAATTATTATACTTAAATTATAAAAATTACTAATTTTATCATTATCACTTTAAATTAAAAATTAATTTAAAAACTCTAATAAAAATTTAAGCCAGAATGAAATAAATAAATATTTATAAAAATAATTACAACAAAATAAATGAAGAATATTACTAATCCTACAAAACTTATAAATTAAACCTTAAAGCTATAAAAATAACAAAGAGCTAATCCCCCATATTATTAGATCAATTAAATTAGACAAAATGTAATTATCTAGTAATTGTAAATGACCCTGAATTAAATTCATTTATTAGAGAACCAGATATTTACAGTTGAATAGAATATCTCCCCTATATTTATTTAATTAATAGTTTTAAAACAATAAATAACAAACAAATATATCTCCTATAATTTCGGGAAAACTATTTATAAATAAGATAATTTAATAAACCCTGATGCAAAAGGTACAAACAAAAAATTTTACTTTAAACAATTTAGATAATAAACCCTCACAGTAAAATAAACTATAAAAATTAAAATGTATATTTTATAAAATATACTAATACCAAAAGTTAATTCTATCATAATAATAATAAATAAAAAATAAATTAAAAAACCTAATATCAGATCAATTTGAATTGCACAAATAATCTATTAATGTAAATAATAAATAACCCTAGGCATAATCTGAAATCATTCCAGGCCCACCTTCCGATAGGCCTACTTTGTTACGACTTATCTCATCTTAAACAATGAGAGCGACGGGCGATGTGTACTTAATACAGAGCAAATATCATAAATAAAATATAATAAATATTACAATCAAATCCTATTTCATTATATAAATACATATATAGATCCATAATTACAAATAAATGTAACCCATCTCTACCCCTACTATAGCTGCACCTTGACCTGACATAAAATTTAACAAAACAAGATCGAAAATACTCTCATAAGACATTCTATAGACAGAGATATACAAACCAAAAATAAGGTAAAATTTAACGTGGATTATCAATTACAGGACAGGTTCCTCTGAAATGATATAATTACCGTCAAATTCTTTTAATTTAAAGACCAAAACTAATAATAATATAAGCAATAAATTTACACTCTTAATAATAGGGTATCTAATCCTAGTTTACAACAAGAGTATCGTATAATTTTAACATAAAACTAAGCATAAGATAATAAAAATTAAATTTCACCTAAAATATAAAACTAAACCATGCAATTACAAACCCATTAATAATCAATACAAATAGCTCAAAAAAATTAATTTTAACTAACTGTATAACCGCAGTTGCTGGCACAGTTTTAACTAGTTATAAATAAAATAAATAAATCATAAAACATTAAATAAAATAAAAATAAAAACTGCGAATTATTATATACAAAAATAAACCATTTAGGAAAATTAATATCCCGCCAAAACTAGCATGTATAAATTATCTAAAAACTAACTAAATAACCAGAATAAAATTATTAAAACTTAAATGTTAAAAATATCGAAACTGGGATCAAGGTATACATAACCACCCTTACATATATCTCCCCCCTCCTTTCCCCCTAAATTATTGTAACAATATATTCACGAAATTCTCTAGTAACTAATACCTATATACTTACATATTATGAGATGGTTCCATATGTACAGTACCATATAATGGACGGATCAATAGCAGGCTCATATAATAATTCGCTACAAATATGTTTATGACACCAATTTACTTTAGGTAAATTTATCTATTTATGTTATCATGGTAGAGTAACCTGAATCCAATCATTTATGATGATTTATAATCCTGTCTACTAAATAGTTGCATATTATATTCCCCCCAGATAGGCCCTAGCCGTAGGCTCCTGTGATTCAGCAAAATAATAATTCCCCAAAATTACCATTATCTGATCACTAAATCCCAATAATCAAAATAAAACCTAACAGCTCCCCAAAACTAATAGTTTTCGATTAAAATTATTAAAACTTAAATGTTAAAAACATCGAAACTGGGGTCAAGGTATACATAACCACCCTTACATATATCTCCCCCCTCCTTTCCCCCTAAATTATTGTAACAAAATAATAAAATAAAATTAGTTTTAGCTAAATTATAATAATCATAATCTACTAATAAATTGCTGGATAATTAGGTAAAATTAGTTTTAGCTAAATTATAATAATCATAATCTCGGGGGTAATTAATTAAAATGTCCCCAAAAATTAAAAAGTGATATAATAATATAATATATTATCCCCCAAATAATATATTAGCTAAATTATAATAATCATAATCTACTAATAAATTGCTGGATAATTAGGTAAAATTAGTTTTAGCTAAATTATAATAATCATAATCTACTAATAAATTGCTGGATAATTAGGTAAAATTAGTTTTAGCTAAATTATAATAATCATAATCTACTAATAAATTGCTGGATAATTAGGTAAAATTAGTTTTAGCTAAATTAT